CTTATTTATCACCTGTGTCTACTATTTAGGCAGAATGCCGTCGCCTATTGTCACTAAGAAACTGAAAGAAACCTCAGAAATGGAAGAAGGGGGAGAAAGTGAGGAAGAAAGCGATGTAGAAACAACTTCCGAAACGAAGGAGACTAAACAGGAACAAGAGGGATCCGACGAAGAAGACCCTTCCCTTTGTTCGGAAGAACAGGAAGATCCGGAAAAAATAGATGAAACGGAAGAGATCCGAGTGAATGGAAAGGAAAAAACAAAGGGGGAATTCCACTTTCACTTTAAAGAGACATACTATAAAGATAGCCCAGTTTACGAAGATTCTTATCTTGATACCTATCAAGATAATTGGGAATTGGGAAGACTTAAAGAAGAGAAAAATGAAAAGACTTATTTCTGGTTTGAAAAACCTCTTGTGACTTTTCTTTTCGATTATAAACGATGGAATTGTCCATTGCGATATATAAAAAATGATCGGTTTGAAAATGCTGTACGAAATGAAATGTCACAATATTTTTTTTATACATGTCCAAGTAATGGGAAACAAAAAATATCTTTTACATATCCACCTAGTTTATCGACTTTTTCGGAAATGATAGAACGAAAAATGTCTTTGTACACGACAAAAAAATTATCCCATGGAGACCTGTATAATTATTGGGTTTATACCAATGAACAAAAAAAATAATAAAAATATTGATACATAAAAAAAATATAAGAATAAATAAGACGAGATTCGTCCCCCCCCCATATATCTGATCCCTTCACCTATAAGGGAACTTGTAAGGCCAACTCCATTTGTAATTCCATCAATTATATGTCTATCAAAAAACTGAATTAGCTCGGTTATTCCTCTTATACCCATGGCTAAAACTCTAGTATAAAAAATATCTATGTAACCACGATTATATGACCAATTGTATATAATACTTTTTATTTGGTCCAAGATAATTCTCTTAGGGCTCCCTTTTACAAATGAATTGATTAAGTCCAAATTCTGGAAAAATGAATAAACAGACCCATATAAAATATATGCTATGAATAATCCGAAAAGGGCTATACTTACTGAAAAAATGGAATTTGTAAAAAATTCATACCAATTCACAGAATAATTCGAATTTGGATGGAAAAGATTTTGGGATGGGGTTAACCATTTCGATAATATATCAGAATCCATTACTCCTTGATCAAAAGAAATTCCTATTGATCCAACGAACAAAGTAAATAGTACCAATACAAGCAGAGGAAATAGCATAGTATTGTCTGATTCGTGAGGATACATGGAAGTATATTTATTTCCAAAGTAAGTACTAAAGTATCGTATCTTATCATTATCAAAAATTTTATATGTATCTTTTGAAAAAAAGTGGACCTTACTATTCATTGTTGATAAAAGTAAATTTTTATTGACTGTTTTTGGTGCTTCTTTTCCCCATAGAGATATTGAATAGAACGAGTTACTTTTAGTGCTACTGTGATTTTGAAAATAAACGCGCAAATACCCATCAAAGGTAAGTAAATATACCCGAAACATATAAAATGCGGTTAATCCTATTGTGAAATAAGGTATTATTGCAAAAATTGGTGAATATAACCAACTATCATTAAGAATTTCATCTTTGGACCAAAAACAAGCAAGAGGTGGAATACCACAAAGAGAAAGTGTACCTAATAAAAAAGTGGTTCTTGTAATTGGAACATATCTTGTTAAACCACCCATAAGAACCATATTCTGACTTTTTTCTGGTGAATATCCAACAATAGGTTCCATTGAATGAATAATAGATCCAGATCCCAAAAACAATAAAGCTTTAGAATAGGCATGAGTGATCAAATGGAATAAAGCCGCTCGATAAGAACCTATACCTAGAGCTAACATAATATAACCTAATTGAGACATTGTAGAATAAGCTAAACTTCTTTTAATGTCTCTTTGAGCAAGAGAAAAAGTAGCTCCTAATAGTACTGTTATTACACCTATTAAAGAAATGAAATTCATTATATAAGGTATGTCTATGAAAAGAGGAATAAGCCGAGCTACAAGAAAAATTCCTGCTGCTACCATAGTAGCAGCGTGTATAAGGGCCGAGATAGGAGTAGGTCCTTCCATGGCATCAGGTAACCATACGTGGAGGGGGAATTGTGCAGATTTAGCAACTGCACCGACAAATAATAAAGAGGCACACAAAGTAGCAAATAAGGAGCTGACCCCATTATTATGGATCAAGTTATTAGCTATTTCGAACAAATCCCGAAATTCCAAACTACCTGTTATCCAATAAAGACCTAAGATTCCTAATAATAAACCAAAATCTCCTACACGATTAGTTACAAAAGCTTTTTGACAAGCACTTGCGGCAATCGGTCGTGTGAACCAAAACCCTATTAATAAATATGAACACATTCCCACTAGTTCCCAAAAAATATGAATTTGTATCAAATTAGAACTAGTAACTAATCCCAACATGGAAGTATTGGAAAAACTCATATAAGCAAAAAATCTCAAATATCCTTGGTCGTGAGACATATAATTGTCACTATAAATAAGAATCATGACTCCAACAGTAGTAATTAGTATTGACATAATAGAAGTAAGTGGATCGATCAAATATCCAAACTCTAAGGAAAAATCAATATCTATGGTCCAAGACCATAGATATTGATAAATAAAACTTCCATTTATTTGTTGAATAGACAGATTGGCCGAAAATCCCATAGCTACACTTAACAGAAAAATACTAGGAAAAGCCCATATACGACGAATATTTTTTGTTGCTGTCGGAATAAGTATAAGTCCAAATCCTATTGACATAGTAACTGTAAGTGGAAGAAAAGGTATTATCCATGCATATTGATATGTATGTTCCATAAGAAAACAAACAAATTGAGATTTTTTTTATAATTAATAATTGTTTCCGATTCACCAATTCTTATCTCTTTCGAAAAGAACAATAAACAATAATAATGAAAATAATATAATATTAATATATATATATATATTAATATTATATTATTTGTTATTTTATGTTAAATGTTAAATTATGTTAAATGTTGAAAGTGAAAAAAAAAAACTATTATTCAAAGTTAAAGTATAGATAATGATTAAAAAAAAAGATCTATTCCGAACAATACATGTCTTTCACATACAACGATAAATAAAAATGAGTAACCCTTTTTTGAATGGCAGTTCCAAAAAAATGTATTTCTATGTCAAAAAAACATATTCGTAGGAATATTTGGAAGAAAAAAGGATATTTAACTGCAGTAAAAGCTTTTTCTTTAGCGAAATCGGTTTCTACCGGACATTCAAAAAGTTTTTTTGTGCGACAAACAAATAATAAAGTCTTGGGATAATCGGAATTGACATAGCCCGAAGAACTGAAAATTTTTTAAGATGAACGATTCACATTAATTAATGTATTGAACTACTCAATATTAGTTATAACTAGCTGTGGTATGTAGAATAAGAGTTTTCTGTATATTGGGTTCTTATTAAGAATAGTATTTTTTCCCTATCCATTAACTATTCACAATAGAAAAATAGGATTAAGATTTTCTATTGTGAATAGTACAATTGCCATAGAAATTGAAACTCTTTTTTTTTATATGCCTAGCCTAAAACTTAATTGGTTTGGTAAATGTTACCTTATTTATATTATATACATATACACAATGAAGAGTATTAATACTTAATGATACTAAAGTATCGGAATCGTTAGAAAAATTCCAAATGGATTTATTGATGAAATTGTAATACATATGAGATCTTAGTTATTTTATTTTTTTTTTTCAATAAAAAAAATAAATCTTTTTCATTTTGAATCCGATTTCATCGGATTCAAAATGAAAAACAAATCATCAAAAAAAAAAAATAGAAAGAAAAAGGACAATTCTTAATTCTATACCTCGACTGAGAGCAAAACTATCGAAATTTCAACTGTATCGGGGGAACTTAGTTTATAGTACGTGAAAGTTGATTGTTAAAACTGAACCTAGGACGATACTAACTAAGGATTATTTTATTGAATGAAGATTCAAATATGAATTTAAACGAGTCTTTTTTCATCGATTCTAATGTTTCCTATTCTATATTGAATCCTTGATTCTTGACGATTCACCATGAATTGAATATTATTATTTCAAGTAAGCCGCCATGGTGAAATCGGTAGACACGCTGCTCTTAGGAAGCAGTGCTAGAGCATCTCGGTTCGAGTCCGAGTGGCGGCATCCTCTAAAAGAGACACAATGTATCCTATAATGTATTCAATTTCCGATTTCAATTCTGTAATGGGACACTTTTTATGATATTTGTGACTTTAGAACATATATTAACTCATATCTCTTTTTGGATCATTTCAATTGTGATTACGATTCATTTCATGAACTTATTAGTCTACGAAATCGTAGGATTACGTGATTCATCGGAAAAAGGGATGATAGCCACCTTTTTCTCTATAACAGGATTATTAATTTCTCGTTGGATTTCTTCGGGACATTTTCCGTTAAGTAATTTATACGAGTCATTAATCTTCCTTTCATGTAGTTTATTTATTATTCATATAATTTCCAAGAAATTGAACCATAAAAATGATTTAAGCATAATAACTACCCCAAGTACTATTTTTACTCAAGGCTTCGCTACGTCGGGTCTTTCAACTGAAATGCATCAATCCGCGATATTAGTACCTGCTCTACAATCTCAGTGGTTAATGATGCACGTAAGTATGATGTTATTGAGCTATGCAGCTCTTTTATGCGGATCGTTATTATCAATTGCTCTTCTAATCATTACATTTCGAAACAACATAAATTTTTTTTGTAAAAGCAATAATTTCTTAATTAGAATTAGATCATTTTTCTTTGGTGAGATTAAATACTTGAATGAAAAAAGAAGAAGGGTTTTTAAAATGAAAAACCCTTCTTTTCTTTCATTTCGAAATTATTACAAATATCAATTGACTCAGCGTTTGGATTATTGGAGTTATCGTATGATTAGT